TCCCATAGAAAGACATCACGAGTCCTTGCGGAAAAAAAAGGATTTCCTGAGACGTAAAAAACAATATCCAATTTCTACCAAGATAACTGGAAGTTCCAACCAATAAGAATCCTAATGAACCGAACAAAAGGATAAAAGCCCAGCAGAAATTACTTGTTTTTCGAGACCCCCTTATAAGTTCTATCCATATATGTTCTGATCGCCAACTCATACTTAATCCCGTTGCTTTTTATTAGAATTGAGAGAATAACCCAAATGGATTTGACTTTACTTTTTTTTTTGTTTCCGAAGTAACTCTCATCAACGAGTACTAGTTTGATGTGAATCTTTAGGAGTAATTCATCAAATTGCTTAGATAGTATACCCTTCATATGATCCCACTATAGATATCGAAATACATATATAGACCCACTGACTTTAGCCATCCAGCGATCCTGATCTATTGGAAATTAGTTAGAATTCATTTACCCATATATCATGCCGACATAAGGGCTTTTTCCAACGAAAGTCATATGTTATACCCTATTCTACTAAATATATATCTGTGTTATGATAAAAATCTCCGTTTTGAACAACAAAATGGACGGGATTGGGTCCTATCGGATCTAAACAATCTTGTTTTTTTGAACATAAAGAAATAAAGAAGCCATTGCAATTGCCGGAAATACTAGGCCCACTAAAGGTACAAAAATAGAGGGAAAGCTGAAAATTGTCATAGAATGGGTACCTCGATTTACTATTTGTATGTACCTGGTATGTTATTATTTATTTTTATTTTATAAAGATATCTTATAACAATTAGAATTTAATAAAGATTTAAGGTTGTAATTATGAAAATTCTTATTACTAATTATATAATACTAATTAGTATTAATTCGTACGTAGATAATAATTCGTATAGTGTGTATGTAAAATGAATACTTAATTAAATTCTTAGTATAGATCTTAGTATAGATCTAAGTAGCTATATAATTCTAATAAGTATCTATTCTATATATAATTATAATATAATTAAAAGCGAATATACGTAAATGTAAATTGAGTATACGTATATATAATATAATACGCTCCTATAATCATAGAATTCCTATAATTAATAGAAATATAGTAATATAGGTAATATATATATATATATAGGTAAAAGAAGAGTTATACGCAACTTTTGATTCTTTTTACAATTTGATCTTATGTTACGAAAGAAAGGTCCATTAATTCTTATGATTTTTACTTTGATTACGGATTACGGTAAACTAACTACTTGTTTGCTCAAATCAAATAAAATAATTGAACCTAATGCTCTACTTGACTGAATTTGGAGTCAAAGGAAAGAAAGTGTGGAGTTTAAATAACTCACTCAAAACACTTTTTAAAGGATTACGTGGTACGATTAGATCGAATAAGCCCTTCTGAAATAAATATTCAGCCGCCTGTGAACCCTCAGGTACTGTTTTATTCAATGTTTGTTCAATTACTCTTTTACCCGCAAATGCAATGTAGGCATTGGGTTCGGCAATAATGATATCCCCCAACATACCAAAACTAGCTGTCACCCCACCCGTCGTAGGAGATGTAAGGATTGATACATAGAATAACTTTTTATTTGATTGATAATCATATAAAGCAGACGATATTTTAGCCATTTGCATCAAACTCAAACTTCCTTCTTGCATGCGTGCCCCCCCGGAAGCACATACTATAATAAGAGGTAGACGTTTATTAGTAGCGTATTCAATCAAACGGGTGATTTTCTCCCCGACTACGGATCCCATACTCCCACCCATAAACTGAAAATCCATAACCCCAATTGCTATGGGAATACCATTTAGTTGGCCTATGCCTGTTTGAACAGCCTCACTTAATCCCGTCTTTCTTTGATAAGAATCGATACGATCTTTATAAGACTCCTCCTCCGAATGAAATTCAATGGGATCCAGAGAGACCATGTCTTCATCCATAGGATCCCAAGTTCCTGGGTCGATCGAAAGTTCAATTCTATCTGAACTACTCATTTTCAAATGATATCCACATTGTTCACAAATATTCATTTTTGATTTAAAAAATTTTTGATAAATTAACCCATAACAATTTTCGCATTGAACCCACAAATGCCTGTATTTTTGAGTCCCATCGAGATCATTAGAACTTTCTCTTCGAGTTAAATCACTACCCTCTGTGCTGATTCGTATACTAGAACTCGCGCTTTCACTACTCTTTCTACTTTCACCACAAATGTAACTATAAATGTAACTGTGACTGGAATTGTCACTGCCACTTGCAATGTAAGTATCAAGAGAGATTTGAGACTGAAGATAACTGTCAATGCAACTATTAATGTGATTATTCCAACTAGATTGAGTATCATACATGGAACGATCAGAGTGTAGATCGTCACTCTTAGATCCATTATTCAGATAACTAGAATTTCGATAACTATAAAAAGAACTTTCGACTTTATCCAGAAAAGAATGATCATTGTCAATCTCAAAAATCCGATTTTCAA